ACGAGTCCAACAAAAAAAGGAAAATTTCTTTTTTCCTTGAAATATTAAATGAAATAATGATAAACTGGAACTGAAGGCCCCTTTCTCGCGTTCATTCTCTATTTGCATTGCTGAAACAAAACAACAAAACAATATGGGAATCAGATTTTGAAATATATAAAAGATATTGAAAAATCCATTTTTCAATATCTTTTATATATATATATTATATGTATCGGAAAAGAATATATTATATGTATCGGAAAAGAATAGCGATTTATTCCTATAGAGCGTCCATTAACAAGAAAATCAAATCATAAATATCGACAAATTCTTGTCTTTTGTGATCTAAGAAACTAAAAAAGGAAATAAAAAACCCGCTTTCTACAATTTAATATATATCGAATTTAAATATCAGAATAGCCAATATAGTCATGATTCAATGGGTCAGGTCCACTTACTTTTTTTTTTAGTTACAATTTTTATGGTAGGTTTGGTGGGAACAATAGGGAAGTAGGAATATTTTGGTTTGTGATTAATAAATAGGGGTTGGATATCTAGAATATTTATGTTATGTTTCCTGGAATATTTAAATAAATAATAATAAGATATAAAGAGGACTATTATGTCACTACAGGCTAGAAGCCCCCACCCACTAAGTTCACCCACTAAGTTCAATTAGTCAATATAATAATAATTAAATGTTCAACTTTTTAATTATTAATTAGAACTCAAAATAAAATAATAAGAACTCATTGTATTATAAATAATACAATAGTGTTTGCCTTTTTTTTATTATCAAAAATATCTGTATTCTTCGATGAAAAACGAAGACAAAGACTCGAGTTTCATGAAAAAAGCCCTTTATCGGATTTGAACCGATGACTTACGCCTTACCATGGCGTTACTCTACCACTGAGTTAAAAGGGCCTGCTCAATTCATGACTTAGCCATTTTCCATTATGAGTCTACTGCATATATACATATATGCAGTAGACTCATAATGGAAATAATGGAAAAATAAATTCTATTTACCTAGAAAGAAAAGGGGTAAAATTTTTCTCGTTTTTGAATTTTCTGACTTAATGTGAGATAGTGATAGGCATATTTTATCTGAACAAGAAACGAAGCAATGAGTTAAAATTGAAGAAAAAAAAAAAAAACGTTCAATTCAAATTAAAATCCTATAGAATCAGAATATAAAAAGACTGTTCGAATCTAGCCATACCATTAGATTATATTGACAATTCCAAAAAACTATTCATACTATCATTATAGTATGATGACGGTCGGGCGAATATGCCCCCATCGTCTAGCGGTTCAGGACATCTCTCTTTCAAGGAGGCAGCGGGGATTCGACTTCCCCTGGGGGTAGGGTACTACGAAAGGAAGTTGATCATGGATTATCAATAAGCATATAAAGAATTCTTCCTGGGTCGATGCCCGAGCGGTTAATGGGGACGGACTGTAAATTCGTTGACGACTGTCTACGCTGGTTCAAATCCAGCTCGGCCCAAGAATTCACCGCCCCATGAGTAAGATATAATTAATTTATCCTATAGAAAAGAAAGGGTAATGCCTGCTTCGTAGAGAAATAAAGAAAAATTTTTCTCTATCTTTTTTTTTCATCTCATTGAAAGATTGATTATTTTTATTTAACAATAAAATAAAAAATCACTAGTTACTAATAATCTGTCTCACTCTCACTAAAGCCCGTGTTTATGTGGATATAATATCAATATAGCATTCGCATATCTGTTACGTTCCAACATGACGAGTAGAATATCTTTATGAAATCCTAAGTATATGTATGCTATACACCTCGCCGGGATTGTAGTTCAATTGGTCAGAGCACCGCCCTGTCAAGGCGGAAGCTGCGGGTTCGAGCCCCGTCAGTCCCGAACTAGGATCTCATGAATTGAGAAATTCATTTCTCTATTTTTGCGAAAGGGAAGACGAAGAGCAAAATGGAATCAAACAAATTCGCACCGTGGAGATTATTTCTTTTGTTTCGCATGTCTCATCAGATAAATATGGGAAGTTCCTTTTCTTCCCCAGTACTAATTGATAAGGAAAAATATATGTAGATTTAGTACAATTGGTACTATTGCTATATTCAGTATTTAAAGTTTAAGAGATACCAATACTCTTTTTTTTTCAATCATTCTGCTCTTGATCAATGAAATGGAATAGAGTGCTCAGATTTTTGGGGGGGTACAGACACAAAATAGCTTTGTTTATTATATGATATACAATGAACTTAATCTTCATAGAATTTAATTCTCCGGCAAAGTACTTTTTAGGTTAAAGCACATCTTTTCTAAATCTAAATTTTTTTTAGCCTCAATTATGACTACTGTGAAACAATTTATTTAATTCTCATTCCAATTTTATATTGAATTTTTGATGTATACGTTCCAACTCCAATCCAACAAAACAAAGAGTATACTAATAAAATAACATAAAATAAAAGACCAACAAAACCAAGTGGGGCTCCTTTCTTTTCTTATTCTTAGTAAAGGTAAAGCTTGAATAGTCGATTTTTTAGACTTAACCTTACCTTTTTTATATCTCACTTATACTTATACTGTTCGTCTCTCTGTATGCCCTAGAGAATACCGGTTATATAATACCTTATAATTCTATATACAAAATCCTATGTATATGTATAAGTAGAAGAATTGTATAAGGAAGATAAGATGCTAGGTTATAGAAAAGAACAAGTGGAAAAAGGATGAAAACCTAATAATAGGTATTTATGATCTAATCAAAAATGGTTTTTTGTATGGATAAAAGATCTCCCTATGTTATACTATTCAATTCTCAACGAGAAATTGATTTGATAGATCAGAAATTTTTATTCATAATATTGATCTGATTCAGTATCATCAAGATACAATTCATCCCATTGAATTTACAGGAATAAAATTTATCATCTCTATGGGATTAGATCCCGAGTTAAGTTATTGCGAAAAAAAAAGATTAGATTATGGAAGTCAATATTCTCGCACTTATTGCTACTGCACTGTTCATTCTAATTCCTACTGCTTTTTTACTTATCATCTATGTAAAAACAGTTAGCCAAAATGATTAATTTGAATGAAACTTGAATTATCAGTTCTTAGCAGTTCAATTCAATTCAATGATTCAAGAAATGAAAGAAAAGAATTCAAACTCTAAGTCTTAAATGAAATGATTGCGCTGAGCTGGAATCAGAACAGAAGTAGCTTATTAAGTATCTAAGCTAGTGTGGTAGAAAGAACTATATATTATAGTTCTTTCTACCACACTAGCTAGTATTGTATACTAATATTAATATAGGCTTCATATAGATAAAATTACAATATGTATATAGTAGATGTACATATAGATAAGATAAAACTTTAATTCTATTTCTTTTTTTTCATCTCAAGAAGTCATTGATTGAACAATTAATGGATGATCCGCGTAGTTATATGATAACTTCTTCGGATTTGGAAAAGGGGTTAGAGTAAACCTGGCCGTTTTTCATGTTTAAACAAACCATGAGATGAGTCAAAAAAGTATAATTTCGAGAAGTTTAAAACAAATGTGAAATGTGTGATATGTAAATAGCCTAACGGAAGAAAGATCTAATTTTATTATGTGTAGGACCTCTTTGGACAATCACTAATTGTTTCGCTTACAGTGGAAAGAAAATATATAGTGTCATAATAACAGAATTTTTTTTCTAAAAGAAAAAAAAATATAGACTATTTAGTCAAAATTCGGTTGGAAAGAATCTTCTATTATGCGTAGATTTGAGTTGCAAAATACAATTATGATAATGATTTATTACTCTATTCCAGTACAATTTTGAATACTTTTTTTGCTTCGCAAAACGATTAATAAAGAATTGATACAGTTCGATTGAGCAATTGATTACTCAATTTAGTATTAGTATTTGTAGTGTCCACAGCACTAGAGTCCACTCCTTCCCCATACTACAAGTGAAAGAGAAAATGTAAAGACGACCATTAAAGCAGCCCAAGCAAGACTTACTATATCCATGTGAATTATGTCCCTTATTTCTATGAAAGAATTATTCGATTATTATTTAATAATCATAGTGGAATCAATGGCACAGAGTCAAAATAGGATTCTGACTTAAGACTATTGATGAACCAAATCAATTCAATGAATACATTTGCAACAAGTTTCAATATTTTAAGATTTCCGGTAGAATCAGGAAGTATTAAGTACAAGATGATACACGCGCCCTTTCTATACACAACTATATATCAGATACCTCTATTTTCTATTTGATCTAAGCTTATTGTCTTTCTATGAAAGAATCGGTAGAACCCACTGCCACTATTACTACATACATATATTCTTTTTTTTTTTCAATTTTTACCTTTACTCTATACTATAAGAGTCGACCAACTATTCTGATTCTATGTCTGAGCACTCATAGCCTTTCGTGAGTTTAAATACAAAGTATCTTCGTGCCTTTCTACAAGCCCTAAATTTATTTCCCATCATTGTATCCAATCTAATTTAATACCCAACAGAATCACGAGACGCTACTTAAAATTAAAAATTGTTTAAGAGATTTTGATATGCTAGTCTTTTATATAATCTTTTATTCTAGTAGTAAAAATGGGTGCCTCTTAGGAATCTTTGTATATCGAGATTTCCGATCTTAGTTCTTAATTCCATTCTGGAATTGATTCTCACCATTTATTTCAAAAAATTTTGAAATAAATGGTGAGAATCAATCATTACCAATGATTAAATTAATAATTGAGGTTTTTGCTTCATCCCTATTACTGCCGATTTGATTTGGGCTAGACTTAGATTTTAAGAAAAAAAGTTACAGTCTTTTCTAAAACCTATGCTATAGTTTATAAAAATCAAGTATTGACACGTCCACTTAGTTCTTTGCCTCCACTTCTTGCGGAGCAATAATTCATCGAATTAGATCGGCAGAATAAGAAATCAAAAATCTTTGGTTGATCAGGCGACACCCGGATTTGAACTGGGGATAAAGGATTTGCAGTCCCCCGCCTTACCACTTGGCCATGCCGCCAAATTCGATCCAAAATAAAATGGATAAAAATATTAGCCATATTCTATTTCTACTACTAACTCTTTTTTTTATCTTGAATCCCGTTGTACTTAATCCTCAAAAACACATTCTTTTTTTTTTATCTGGTTTCTATTATTTTCTTCGATTTATTATATCTCAAAATATACATCAGTTAATAATTTCCCTTCTTGTTTCTTTTCTATTGAGAGTCAAATTCTGGCGACAGACTGAAAAATTCAGGGCAAATTGGAACCATTAACAATTTACTTTAAATTAGTCTTTAAATTGAAATTAGTGAATGGTTCTTCAATTTTTATCGGAGATCAAATTTGATTTCCTTGAATGGAAAAAGAAAATTGATTTATGACCGATTTATGACTAATCTCATTTTTTTTTTTTCAATAAAAAATACTTTTCTATTTCAATTATAACAACATATATGTGTATATGTAAACCCCAAAACACAAATTGTTACCCAGATACCGAGACGGGTCTCTCTCTTATGTACATGTCCCTAGAGAGAATTCTCATGTTTCAATTTTTCATTGAATAAATAGATTGAAATATTGAATATAAAATACGAATTTTGGTGGAGTGCGATCCATGTTAATGTTGCTCCAGAAATTGCAAGAAAGGATGTGATATATGGATAGATAGCCGTATCAACATGTACTTAATAAATACAATCTTTTTTTTTTTAGTATATTTATATTAAGTTACACAATTCAAGCGTATTCTATAAATTTCCCTCCCTACCAAAAAAAATCCGCCAATTCTTTTTGGAACATTTAATTCCATTTTTTGTGTTAAAAAAGGGAAAACTCTATACTACTTCTGATTATTCTGTCTTTATTTCATTTATATAGATATAAAGAGGAGATTAAATCTCAATCATTCCTTTTTGTGGTATCCCGTCGGATCGTAATATCATACTAATACGTTAGGTAGAAGTTGGACCAATTTTGAACAAGGCTCCATAAGTGTAAGTAACAGAATTTTTTTCCAGAAATATTTTCTCAATTTAACCCGTCAAAATTTGAACCTGCGCCCAAAATGTTCTTTATTCCGCCGTTCCATCTCCGTTCATACGTTTGAAATAGATATATGGAGTTGACTAAAATTTTATGTGATTCAGTAAACAGAATATACATTCTATTATTGCTAGGTCGATCCATATGGGTCGATGAATAGTGAATCAATAATTGAATTTTTTCAATAAAAATAAATAGGAAACTTAAGATTAAGATGCTTCGGAATGGAAATGAGGGAATGTCCACAATACCTGGATTTAGTCAGATACAATTTGAGGGATTTTGTAGGTTCATTAATCAGGGTTTAACGGAAGAATTTCATAAGTTTCCAAAAATTGAAGATAGAGATCAAGAAATGGAATTTCAATTATTTGTGGAAAGGTATCAATTGGTGGAGCCCCTGATAAAGGAAAGAGATGCTGTGTATGAATCACTCACATATTCTTCTGAATTATATGTCCCTGCGGGAATAATTTGGAAAACCGGTAGGGATATGCAACAACAAACTGTTTTTATTGGAAACATTCCTCTAATGAATTCCCTGGGAACCTCTATAGTAAATGGAATATACAGAATTGTGATCAATCAAATATTGCAAAGTCCCGGTATTTACTATCGTTCAGAATTGGATCATAACGGAAATGCTGTTTATACCAGCACTATAATATCAGATTGGGGAGGAAGATCGGAATTAGAAATTGATAGAAGAACAAGGATATGGGCACGTGTAAGTAGGAAACAAAAAATATCTATTCTAGTTTTATCATCAGCTATGGGTTCAAATCTAAGAGAAATTCTAGATAATGTTTGTTACCCTGAAATTTTCTTGTCTTTCTCGAATGATAAGGAGAAAAAAAAGATTGGATCCAAAGAAAATGCCATTTTGGAGTTTTATCAACAATTTGCTTGTGTCGGTGGGGATCCGGTATTTTCTGAGTCCTTATGTAAGGAATTACAAAAGAAATTTTTTCAACAAAAATGTGAATTAGGAAGGATTGGTCGACGAAATATGAACCGGAGACTGAATCTTGATATACCTCAGAACAATACATTTTTGTTACCACGAGATCTATTGGCTGCTGCGGATCATTTGATCGGAATTAAATTTGGAATGGGTACATTTGACGATATGAATCACTTGAAAAATAAACGTATTCGTTCTGTAGCAGATCTGTTACAAGATCAATTCGGATTGGCTCTTGTTCGTTTAGAAAATTCGATTCGAGGAACTATATGTGGAGCAATCCGACATAAATTGATACCGACTCCTCAAAATTTGGTAACTTCAACTTCATTAACAACCACTTATGAATCCTTTTTTGGCCTACACCCTTTATCTCAAGTTTTGGATCGAACTAATCCATTGACACAAATTGTTCATGGACGAAAATTGAGTTATTTGGGTCCTGGAGGATTGACGGGACGAACTGCTAGCTTTCGGATACGAGATATCCACCCGAGCCACTATGGGCGTATTTGCCCAATTGACACGTCTGAAGGAATCAATGTTGGACTTATTGGATCTTTAGCTATTCATGTGAGGATTGGTCCTTGGGGATCTATAGAGAGTCCGCTTTATGAAATGTCTGAGAGATCAAAAGAGGCACAGATAATTTATTTATCACCAAATAGAGATGAATATTATATGGTAGCCGCAGGAAATTCTTTGGCCCTGAATCGGGGTGTTCAAGAGGAACAAGTTGTTCCGGCTCGATACCGTCAAGAATTTTTGACTATTGCATGGGAACAGATTCGTTTTAGAAGTATTTTTCCTTTCCAATATTTTTCTATTGGAGCTTCCCTCATTCCGTTTATTGAGCATAATGATGCGAATCGGGCTTTAATGAGTTCTAATATGCAGCGCCAAGCAGTTCCTCTTTCTCGATCCGAGAAGTGCATTGTTGGAACTGGGCTGGAACGCCAAACGGCTCTAGATTCGGGGGTGTCTGTTATAGCTGAACGCGAAGGAAAGATCATTTATACTGATACTCACAAGATCATTTTATCAAGTAATGGGGATACTATAAGCATTCCATTAGTTATGTATCAACGTTCCAACAAAAATACTTGTATGCATCAAAAACCTCAGGTTCAGCAGGGTAAATGTATAAAAAAGGGGCAAATTTTAGCAGACGGGGCGGCTACAGTTGGTGGGGAACTCGCTTTAGGAAAAAACGTATTAGTCGCTTATATGCCATGGGAAGGTTACAATTTTGAAGACGCAGTACTAATTAGCGAACGGCTAGTGTGTGAAGATATTTATACTTCTTTTCACATACGGAAATATGAAATTCAGACTCATGTGACAAGTCAAGGTCCCGAAAGAATTACTAAGGAAATACCCCATTTAGAGGCTCATTTACTCCGAAATTTAGACAGAAATGGAATTGTAATGCTGGGATCTTGGATAGAAACCGGCGATATTTTAATAGGTAAATTAACACCTCAGACAGCGAACGAATCCTCGTATGCCCCCGAGGATAGATTATTACGAGCCATACTTGGCATTCAGGTATCCACTTCAAAAGAAACTTCTCTAAAACTACCTATAGGCGGAAGAGGTCGAGTTATTGATGTGAGATGGATCCAGAAAAAGACGGGTTCCAGCTATAATCCAGAAAAGATTCGTGTATATATTTTACAGAAACGTGAAATCAAAGTGGGTGATAAAGTAGCTGGAAGACATGGGAATAAAGGTATCATTTCTAAAATTTTGTCTAGACAAGATATGCCCTACTTGCAAGATGGAACACCTGTTGATATGGTCTTCAATCCATTAGGAGTACCCTCACGAATGAATGTAGGACAGATATTTGAATGTTCACTCGGGTTAGCAGGGGATATACTAAAGAGACATTATAGAATAGCACCTTTTGATGAGAGATATGAGCAAGAGGCTTCGAGAAAACTAGTGTTTTCCGAATTATATGAAGCCAGTAAGCAAACAAAAAACCCATGGGTATTTGAACCCGAGTTTCCGGGAAAAAGCAGAATATTTGATGGAAGAACAGGGGATCCTTTTGAACAACCTGTTCTAATAGGCAAGTCCTATATCCTAAAATTAATTCATCAAGTTGATGATAAAATCCATGGACGTTCGAGTGGGCATTACGCACTTGTTACACAACAACCCCTTAGAGGAAGGGCTAAGCAAGGGGGGCAACGAGTAGGGGAAATGGAAGTTTGGGCTCTAGAAGGATTTGGTGTTGCTCATATTTTACAAGAGATGCTTACTTATAAATCTGATCATATTAGAGCTCGTCAAGAATTACTTGGTGCTACGATCATTGGAGGAACAGTACCTAATCCTGAGGATGCCCCAGAATCTTTTCGATTACTCGTTCGAGAACTACGATCTTTGGCTCTGGAACTGAACCATTTCCTTGTATCTGAAAAGAATTTTCAGATTAATCGGAAGGAAGTTTGATCCGAATGAATCAGAATTTCTATTCTATGATCGACCGGTATAAACATCAACAACTTCGAATTGGATTAGTGTCTCCTCAACAAATAAGGGCTTGGGCCAACAAAACCCTACCAAATGGGGAGATAGTTGGAGAGGTGACAAAGCCCTATACTTTTCATTATAAAACCAATAAACCGGAAAAAGATGGATTGTTTTGTGAAAGAATCTCTGGACCCATAAAAAGTGGAATTTGTGCTTGTGGAAATTATCGAGTGATCGGAGCGGAAAAAGAGGACTCGAAATTTTGTGAAGAATGTGGGGTGGAATTTGTTGATTCTCGGATACGAAGATATCAAATGGGATACATCAAACTCGCATGTCCAGTAACTCATGTGTGGTATTTGAAACGCCTTCCTAGTTATATCGCGAATCTTTTAGATAAACTCCTTAAGGAATTAGAAGGCCTAGTATATTGCGATGTGTGATTTGATCGAAATTCGCATTTTACAGATTTGCACTACTAAACTGTCATCC